TTGTANTTTTTTTTATTTTATAGTAAAATTTATGAAAAATGGCCTAAGAACTAATTATAGTTTTTATTACTAGTTAATGCTATTTATATATATATTAAATATTTACATGTATATATATATATATAATATAATAAATTATGGAACAAATTAATATTAATTATATTAATATGATATAATTTGGTTAAATTATCAAATTTTAAATAGCCATTTTATATTTATACTTATTRWTWWRKAGWRATATTATAAAAATTATTGAAAAATTATATAACTTAAATATTTTAATATWAAAAAAAAAAAAAAAAAATCTATGCTAAAAAATTTACAAATAGATTAATTTTTATGATTGTAGAGAATTTATTATAAATTTATTTTACATATAAATTTTAGTGTTAAATTTAAATTATTTTAATAATTAATTTATTTAGGGGGTAGTAATTAATATTAAAAATTTAAGAGATTAAGATTTAGTAATATTTAAATTAATAACTAATTTTGTGCCAGCAGTTGCGGTTATACAAAAATTAAATTAAATTTTATTAGTAATTAAATAATATTAAAATTAATAAATTTAAAATTTAAATTATTAGGTGAAATTTTAATTTAATAAAAAATTAAAATAAAATATGAATTAATAAAATTTTTAAAAAACTAGGATTAGATACCCTATTATTAAAAAGTTAAATCAAAGATACTAAAATAGTAAGTAATTATTGAAACTTAAATAATTTGGCGGTATTTTAGTTCATTCAGAGGAATCTGTTTATTAATTGATAATCCACGAATAAATTTACTTAATTTAGAATTTTGTATATCGTTGTTAAAAAAATATTTTTTATGAAAAATAATATTTTAATTTTTAAATTTAAAGGTAAATCAAATCAAGATGCAGATCATAATTAAGAATATAATGGATTACAATAAATTTATTTAAAATGAATATTAATTTTTAAAATTTAATTGAAAGTGGATTTGAATGTAATTTTATTTAAATTAATAAAATGATTTTTTATTAAAGTATGTACATATTGCCCGTCACTTTCATTATTAAATTGAAATAAGTCGTAACAAAGTAGAGGTACTGGAAAGTGTTCCTAGAAAGATCAAATTAGAGCTATAAACAGTATTTCAGTTACATTGAAAAGATTATTAATTAATTTAATTAATTTGATTGGGGGATTAAATTAATGGAAATTATTTATTAATAAAAAAAATTTTAATATTAAAATATTTAATGGGGGTTAAAGTATTTTAATAGAAAAAATTTTTATGTTTATAGTTAATTAGTATTGTAAAAGAATTTTGAAATAAGTTAAAAATTATTTTTAAAAAAGTAAATTTAGTTAATTGTATCTTGTGTATCAGAGTTTATTAAAAAAATTTTAAAATTTTAAAATTCTCGAATTTAAAAGAGATAATTAATTAATAAAGTTATTGTTGAATAAATATTTTTAATAATTAATTGGAAATAAAATGTTAATCGATTTTAAAGATATCTAGNNTTTTTTTTAGAAAAAAATTTAATTTTAAATTAATTTCAAAAWTTAWTTAAATATTTAAATAAATTTTGAAATTAATTTAATAATTTAAGGGATGAGCTTTAAATTAAATTTTTATAATGGAAAAATTAAAAATATTTAAAAATTTTATAATTTAAATTGTTAAAAAATTTTATTTTGTTATAAATAATTTTAAATTGATTAAAATTTAATTTTAAAATTTAATTTTTTATAAAAAAATTTTGAAAATAAAGAATAAAAAGAAAATATGATAAAATTAGTAGATGAAAAAAAATTTTAAATTTTTTATACAAAAATTATTATTAAGGAATTCGGCAAAAATTTATATTCACTTGTTTATCAAAAACATGTCTTTTTGGGAATAATTTAAAGTCTAATCTGCCCACTGAATAATATTGAAGGGCTGCAGTATTTTAACTGTACAAAGGTAGCATAATCATTAGTCTTTTAATTAAAGACTTGTATGAAGGATTGGATGAAATATAAACTGTCTTAATAATAAAAATTGAATTTAATTTTTTAATTAAAAAGTTAAAATATAATAAAAAGACGAGAAGACCCTATAGAGTTTTATAATTTATTTAAATTTAGAATATTTATAATATTATTGTTATTAAATTTAATAAATTATTTTATTGGGGGGATAGAAAAATAAAAATAACTTTTTTTAAAAATTTTTCATGGATAAGTGTATGATTGATCCAGTAATATATTGATTATAAGATAAAATTACCTTAGGGATAACAGCGTAATATTTTTTTTTAGTTCAAATAAAAATAAAAGTTTGCGACCTCGATGTTGGATTAAGATAAAAATTGGGTGTAAAAGTTCAAAATTTTTGATCTGTTCGATCATTAAAATCTTACATGATCTGAGTTCAAACCGGTGTGAGCCAGGTTGGTTTCTATCTTTTATAAAAATTAATATTTTAGTACGAAAGGAGTAAATATTATAATTAAATTAATTTTTATGAATTTTATTAAAATATAATTAAAATAAGAATTTACAATAAAATAAATAACTATTTTGGCAGAAAAATGTATTGATTTTAGAAGTCATAAATATATAAAATTTATTTATATAAGTAGTAAATGTTTTTATTGGATATAATAATAATTTTTATTGGTGGTATTATTTTGTTATTAGGGGTTTTAGTGGGAGTTGCTTATTTAACTTTATTGGAACGGAAAGTTTTAGGTTATATTCAGATTCGTAAAGGACCGAATAAATTAGGAATTATAGGGATTTTACAACCCTTTTCAGATGCTATTAAATTATTTACTAAAGAACAAACATATCCTAATTATTCAAATTATTTTTGTTATTATTTATCTCCTGTAATTAGATTTTTATTATCTTTATTTATTTGAATAATAATACCTTATTATTTTAATATGATTAATTTTAATTTGGGAGTATTATTTTTTTTTNGTTTAATTAGTATAGGGGTTTATACAGTTATAGTTGCAGGATGATCTTCAAATTCTAATTATTCTTTATTAGGGGGGTTACGATCTGTCGCTCAAACAATTTCTTATGAAGTTAGATTAGCTTTAATTTTTATATCTAGATTATTAATAATTATAGATTTTAATTTTATAATATTTAATATTTATCAGAAAATAACATGATTTATTTTTTTTATATTTCCTTTATCTTTATGTTGAATTTCTTCAATAATAGCTGAAACTAATCGAACTCCATTTGATTTTGCAGAGGGGGAAAGAGAGTTAGTTTCAGGGTTTAATGTAGAATATAGAAGAGGTGGATTTGCTTTAATTTTTATAGCTGAATATTCAAGAATTTTATTTATAAGATTATTATTTATTTTAATTTATATAGGGGGTTATGAATTAAATTTATTATTTTATTTTAAGTTAAGATTAATTTCTTTTATATTTATTTGAGTACGAGGGACTTTACCTCGGTATCGTTATGATAAATTAATATATTTAGCTTGAATAGGGTATCTTCCAGTAGCTTTAAATTATTTATTATTATTTTTAGGTGTAAAAATCCTTTTTTTATAGAATAATTTTTTTAGTATAAATTAATAGAATAAATATTCTTTCTTAAGTTTTCAAAACAAATGCTATAAAAGCTTATTAATTAAATTGAATTATTATTAAAAATTAATTTATCTCAATAAATATTAATAATTGGGTTAAAGATAAAATAAGAGAAATAAAAAATTGTTAATAATTGACCTGTTAAAACATATGGAGCTTCAACAGGGCGAGCTCCAATTCATGTTAGGAGAATAATTATTATGATAAAAATTCAAAATAAAATTTGGTTAATTGGGTAAAATTGAAGACCTTGTATTTTTTTTAAGAATGTTAATGGAAGAATAATTAAAATTAAAATTGATATTACTAAAGCAATAACTCCTCCTAATTTATTAGGAATTGATCGTAGAATTGCATAAGCAAATAAAAAGTATCATTCAGGTTGAATATGAATAGGGGTTACTAAAGGGTTAGCTGGAATAAAATTATCAGGGTCACCTAGAAGATAAGGGTTTATTAAAGTTAAAAATGTTAATATTATTAATAAAATGATAAAACCAATAAAATCTTTATATGTAAAATAAGGGTGGAAAGGAATTTTATCTATATTACTATTAATTCCTAATGGGTTATTAGATCCTGTTTGATGTAAAAAAAGTAAATGAATTATAGTTAATATAAGAACAATAAAGGGGAGTAAGAAATGAAAGGTGTAAAATCGAGTTAAAGTTGCATTATCAACTGCAAATCCCCCTCAAATTCAGTTTACAAGTATATTTCCTAAGTAAGGAATAGCAGATAAAAGATTAGTAATTACAGTTGCACCTCAAAATGATATTTGCCCTCAAGGTAAAACATATCCTATAAATGCAGTTGCTATTAATATAAATAAAATAATTACACCAATAAATCAGGTATATTTAAGGTTAAAGGATTCATAATAAATTCCTCGACCAATGTGAAGGTAAATACAAATAAAAAAAAATGATGCCCCATTAGCATGTAAGGTTCGGATTAATCAACCGTAATTTACATTTCGGCAAATATAGTTTACACTGTAGAATGCTAATTCAATATTAGCTGTGTAGTATATAGTTAAAAAAAGTCCTGTTAAAATTTGAACAATTAAACATAAAGCTAATAAGGATCCAAAATTTCATCATCTAGAAATATTTATAGGAGTAGGAAGATCAATTAATGATCCATTAATAATTTTTAAAATTGGATGAGTTTTACGAAGAGATTTAAAATTATTTATCATTTAATTAAAAATTAGGGCGTAAAGGCCCATAAAAAATATTAGTAATTTTAACTATAGCAATTAAAGTAATAAATAGATAAATAATTAGTATAAAAGTTAATATTGAAGTTTTTATATTATATAATTTACTTAAATTAATTTTATTTTCATTAAAAAATAAAAATATATTATAAAAATTAATTATTTCTGAATTATTAATATTTAAATTTATTCATTTTAAGTTATTAATTGAAAAAAAAATAATTAAATTTATAAATAATAAATAAAATAAAAATTTTATGTTAAAATTAAAAGAAAATAATTCATTAGAAGCAATTCTTGAAACATAAATAAATAAAACTAATAACCCTCCTAAAAATGTTAAGAATAAAATATAAGAGAATCAGTAAGATTTAATTAATATTCCTGAAATTAAGCAAGTTAATAAAGTTTGAAGTAAAATCATTAATCCTATAGATAAAGGATGAATTAAAAAATATATAATTAAAGAAAAAGATCTTATTAAGCTTAAAATAAAAATTTTNATTTCAAAGAATAGTTTATTAAAATTATAATTTTGGAGATTATAGATAAGGTTATTCCTTTTCTTTGAAGTTTTTAAAGAATATATCTTAATTTTGATTTACAAGACCAATGTTTTAATTAAACTATAAAAACAGAAAGAAATGATAATTTATAATTTATTAGTTATTTTTTTTATATTTATTATTGGTAATTTAATTTTTATTTCAAAAAATAAACATTTATTAATTATTTTATTAAGATTAGAATATATAGTTTTAAGAATTTTTTTTTTANTATTACTATTATTAAGATTTGTTGATTATGATATATATTTATTGATAGTATTTTTAGTATTTACAGTTTGTGAGGGTGCATTAGGGTTGTCTATTTTGGTGTCTATGATTCGTACCCATGGAAATGATTATTTTCAAAGTTTTAATTTATTATAATGATAAAATTTTTAATAATAATAATTTTTATAATTCCTTTATGTTTAAAAAAAAATATTTTTTGAATGGTTCAAGGTTTAATTTTTTTTATATCTTATTTATTTATGAATTTAAGATTAAATGTGATATATTTTTGTAATTTGAGTTATTATTATTCTTGTGATTTAGTATCATATGGTTTAATTTTATTGAGAATTTGAATTTGTGGCTTAATAATTATATCAAGAGAAAATTTATTGAAAATAAATTTTTATTATAATTTTTTTTTATTTAATGTTATTTTTTTATTAATTATATTATATTTAACTTTTAGTGTAATAAATTTATTTTTATTTTATTTNTTTTTTGAGGGGAGATTAATTCCAACTTTAATATTAATTGTTGGGTGAGGTTATCAACCTGAACGAATTCAAGCTGGTATATATTTAATATTTTATACATTATTTGCATCAATACCTTTATTTATAGGAATTTTTTATTTATTTGATTATATAAATAGATTTATAATTTATTTTATGAAATTTTATAATTTAAATTTCTATTTATTATATATGAGAATAGTATTAGCTTTTTTAGTAAAAATACCAATATATTTTGTTCATTTATGATTACCTAAGGCACATGTTGAAGCTCCTGTTTCAGGTTCTATAATTTTAGCTGGTATTATATTAAAATTAGGAGGGTATGGGTTATTACGGGTTATAATTATTTTACAAAAAATTAATTTAAAAATAAATTATATTTGAATAAGAATTTCTTTATTAGGAGGGTTTTATATTAGATTAAAATGTTTTTGTCAAGTTGATATTAAAGCATTAATTGCATATTCTTCAGTAGCTCATATAAGATTAGTTATTGGAGGTATTATAGTAATAAATTATTGGGGATTTATAGGTTCTTATATTTTAATAATTGGGCATGGATTATGTTCTTCAGGGATATTTTGTCTTGTTAATATTAATTATGAACGATTACATAGACGGAGTATATATATAAATAAGGGTTTAATAAATTTTATACCTTCAATAAGTTTATGATGATTTTTATTAATTTCTTCAAATATAGCTGCCCCTCCTTCAATAAATTTAATAGGAGAAATTAGTTTAATTAATTCATTAATAAGTTGGTCTTATTTTTCTATAATTTTATTAGTTTTAATTTCTTTTTTTAGAGCTGGTTATAGAATTTATTTATATTCTTTTGTACAACATGGAAAGTATTATCAGGGACTTTATAGATTTTATATAGGAGTTTCTCGGGAATATTTAATGTTATATTTACATTGAATTCCTTTAAATATTATAATTTTAAAAATTAGTTATGTAATAATTTGATTTTAATATTTAAATAATTTAAGAATAAAATATTGATTTGTGGAATCAAATATATGATAATATCATTTTAAATTATTTTAAAAAATTATTCTATTTGTTTTATTTCTTACATTTTTCTTTTTAGTTATAGAATTTTAAATTTTATTATAATATTTTATTTTATTATTAATGATTTAGTTTATTTTTTAGAGTGAGAGATTGTTACTTTAAATTCAGTTAATGTAGTAATAACAATTTTATTAGATTGAATATCTTTATTATTTATAATATTTGTATGTATAATTTCTTCTGTTGTTATTTATTATAGAAAAAGTTATATAAGATCTGAAATAAATTTAAATCGATTTATTATTTTAGTTTTATTATTTGTTTTTTCAATGATTCTTTTAATTATTAGTCCTAATTTAATTAGAATTTTATTAGGTTGAGATGGATTAGGATTAGTTTCTTATTGTTTAGTTATTTATTACCAAAATTTAAAATCTTTTAATGCAGGGATATTAACTGTTATAACTAATCGAATTGGGGATGTATTTATTTTAATATCAATTTCTTGAATATTAAATTATGGGAGATGAAATTATATTTTTTATTTAGAATTTATAAAAAATGATTTTTCAATAAAAATTATTGGTAGAATAGTAATTTTAGCTGCTATAACTAAAAGAGCTCAGATTCCATTTAGATCTTGGTTACCTGCAGCTATAGCTGCTCCCACTCCTGTTTCAGCATTAGTTCATTCATCAACTTTAGTAACTGCTGGAGTATATCTATTAATTCGATTTAATTTATTATTAGTTGATATATTATTTTTAAAATTTTTATTATTATTATCTATTTTAACAATATTTATAGCGGGAGTCTCAGCTAATTATGAATTTGATTTAAAAAAGATTATTGCATTATCTACTTTAAGACAATTAGGATTAATAATAAGAATTTTAAGTATAGGATTCCCTAATCTTGCCTTTTTCCATTTATTAACCCATGCAATATTTAAAGCTATATTATTTATATGTGCTGGGGTGATTATTCACATAATAAATGATATTCAGGATATTCGTTATATAGGGGGGGTAACTATTTTTATCCCCATTACTTCTTTATGTTTAAATGTTTCTAATATAGCTTTATGTGGAATTCCTTTTTTAGCAGGATTTTATTCTAAAGATTTAATTTTAGAAATAGTAAGTTTTAGAAATTTAAATTGATTAGTATTTTTTTTTTATTATGTTTCAACAGGGCTAACGGTATATTATACTTTTCGATTAATTATATACACTATAATTATAGATTATAATTTATTTTCAATTTATAATTTATATGATGAAGATTATACTATAATTAAAAGAATGTTAGTTTTATTATTTATAAGTATTATTAGAGGAAGATTTTTGTCTTGAGTAATTTTTTCTTTTCCGTATATAATTTATTTACCTTTTAATATAAAAATGATAGTAATTTATGTAACATTTTTAGGAGGGTTATTAGGATATTTAATTAGAAATATAAATATTTATAGAGTAAATAAATTTTTTATAACTTATAATTTAAGAAGATTTCTTTGTTTAATATGATTTATACCTAATTTATCTACTTACGGGGTTACTTATAATTTTTTAAATTTAGGGCAAAATTTAATAAAATCTATTGATTTAGGTTGAAGAGAAATATACAGAGGTCAAGGAATATCTAATATCTTAAAAAATTATTCTATTTTTTATAATATTTTTCAAATAAATAATTTAAAAATTTATTTATTTAGATTTGTTTTATGAATATTATTAATGTTAATTATAATTTTATATCTAAATAGCTTATATAAAGAGCATGATATTGAAGATATTAAGGAAATTATTAAATTTTTAGATATATTTATAATAATTTATGTATTATATTTTTACAATGAAAATGTAATGTTTTGTTATAAACTATATAAATAAAGAAATATTAATGGAATTTAACCACTAAAATTTAAGTTAGCAGCTTAAATTTAATCTTTATATTTCTTAATTGGAATAAATTATTCAATTTTATCATTAACAGTGATATACCTCTTTTTGGTTTCAATTAATAAATAAGGAGTGTATAACTCTGTCTTTTAAGTCGAAATTAAATGCAATTTTGCTTCTTATTTAAGATAAATTGAAAATTCAATATTTTTTGAATGCAAATCAAATATTTTAGTTAAATTATAATCCTTATTTAAATTAAGTTGTTCAAGTTAATATATTTTGGTTTCATTCGTGATATACCCCTAAAAGTAGAATAACTATAAAAAAAAAACTTGTTTTTATTCATAAGAAAAAATTTACTATTTTGAATAAATAAATAATTGGGAAAATTAAAGCAATTTCTACATCAAAAATTAAAAAAATAATAGTAATTAAAAAAAAATGTAAAGAAAATGGGATTCGGGCTGAAGATTTAGGATCGAATCCGCATTCAAAGGGGGAACATTTTTCTCGGTCTAAAAAAGATTTTTTTGATAAAATTATTGATAAAAATATTAAAAGATTAGCAATAAGAAAAATTAAAATTATAATTAATGATATCATAATAATTATTTATATTAAATAAAATTAATCTTTTTGATTGGAAATCAAATATACTAGATATATTATATAAATAGTTAATTACCTCATCAATAAATAGAAATATAAAGAAATAATCATACAACATCTACAAAATGTCAGTATCATGCAGCAGCTTCAAATCCAAAATGATGAGATCTTGAAAAATGATTAGAGAAATGACGAATTAAGCAAATTAATAAAAATAAAGTACCAATAATTACATGAAGACCGTGGAACCCTGTTGCTATAAAGAAAGTTGATCCATAAATATTATCAGCAATAGTAAAAGAAGCTTCATAGTATTCATAAGCTTGTAAGATTGTAAAGTAAATTCCTAAAATAATAGTAATAAAAAGACTTTGATTAGTTTGTGTTTGGTTATTTTCTATTAATGAGTGATGAGCTCATGTTACAGTTACTCCAGAACTAATTAGAATAATAGTATTAAGTAGGGGAATATGGAAAGGGTTGAAAGGGGAAATTTCTAAAGGAGGTCATAAAGCTCCAATTTCAATATTAGGAGATAATCTACTATGGAAAAAAGCTCAAAAAAAAGATAGAAAGAAAAAAATTTCTGAAACAATAAATAAAATTATTCCTCAACGAAGACCTTTAGTAACTAAAATTGTATGCTTACCTTGGTAAGTACCCTCATAACTTACATCTCGTCATCATTGATACATTGTTAATAGGGTAATAATATACCCAATAATTAATAGATTTATATTAAAATTATGGAATCATTTAATTAATCCTCTTACTAAAGTCATTACTCCAATAGCTCCAGTTAAAGGTCAAGGTCTAATATCTACTAAATGATAAGGATGACTATAAAAATTTTTCATTAGTTTACTTCTCTAGAATAAAGAGTTCTTAAAATTGCAATTACATAAGATTGAATAATAGCAACTGCTGATTCTAAAATAAGTAAAAGAATTTGAGTTATAATTAAAAAAATAATTAAATAAGAGGAAAGGACTCTTCCTATATTACTTAATAAAGTTATTAATAAATGTCCTGCAATTATATTAGCAGTTAAACGAACTGCTAAAGTCCCTGGACGAATAATATTTCTAATAGTTTCAATTATTACTATAAAAGGTATTAAAATTGGAGGAGTTCCTTGAGGAATTATATGACTAAATATATGGTTAGAATTATTAATTCATCCATATAATATAAAACTTAATCATAGTGGAAGAGAAATTGAAAGAGAAAGAGATAAATGACTAGTTCTAGTAAAAATATAAGGGAATAAACCTAAAAAATTATTAAATAAAACAAATGAGAATAATGAAATAAAAATAAAAGTAGATCCTTGAAAATAATTATTTTTTAATAAAGTTTTAAATTCATTATGAAGTTTAGTAAGAATGTTGTTTCATATAAAAAAATGACGATTAGGAATAAATCAAAAAGAGTAAGGTAAGAATATTAAACCTAAAAAAGTTCTTAATCAATTAATAGATAAATTAAAAATATTAGTTGAAGGATCAAAAATTGAAAATAAATTACTTATCATTTTCAAATGAAGTTTTTAATTTTTATATTTAATTTTTTCTTAGAATCACTGATAGAAAAATTAAAAATATAATAATTTATTATATTAAAAATAAAAAAAATTAAAATAAATAAAATAAATAAAAATACTCAATTAATAGGTATTATTTGTGGGATAAAAGAATATTATAATAAATAATAATTTAAATTTGACATATTTATGTTATGAGTTTAACTAATTCTTTATTAAAAATATCATTAGAAGTAATTGCTAATTTACTATAAAATGGTTTAAGAGACCAGTTCTTGCTTTCAGACATCTAATGAAGAATAATTATTAATTCAGTTAATAAAGTTTATAATTGAAATTCTTTCAATTACGATTGGTATAAAACTATGATTTGCTCCGCAAATTTCTGAACATTGTCCATAAAAAATACCTGGACGGTTTAGGAAAAAATTAGTTTGATTAAGACGTCCTGGGTTAGCATCTACTTTTACTCCTAATGATGGAATAGTTCAAGAGTGAATGACATCAGAAGCAGTTACTATAATTCGGATATGATTATTTATAGGTAAAATAATTCGATTATCTACATCTAATAATCGGAAATTATTTAATGATAGATCATTAGTGGGGACTATATAAGAATCAAATTCAATATTATTAAAATCTGAGTACTCGTAACTTCAATATCATTGGTGACCAATAGATTTTAATGTAATTAAAGGATTATTTAATTCATCTAATAAATAAAGTAATCGTAGGGAAGGTAAAGCAATAAAAATTAATGTAATTGCTGGGAGAATTGTTCAAATTAATTCAATTAATTGATTTTCTAGTAAAAATCGGTTAATAAATTTATTAAAAAATAGTCTTATTATTAAGTATCCTACTAAAATAGTAATTATGATTAAAATAATTAAAGTATGATCATGGAAAAAGATAATTTGTTCTATTAGAGGGGAAGCTCCATTTTGTAAATTTAAATTAGATCATGTTGCCACTTCTAAAAAAAGAAATTAATTCTTTATTTATGGGGTTTAAATCCATTACATATAATCTGCCATATTAGAAATTATTTAAGATAGGAAGTTCATTATAAGAATGTTCTGCTGGAGGTAGATTTTGGTATCATTCAATAGATGTAGATATATTAATAGAAAATAAAGAAATTCGTTGAGAAATTATTGATTCTCAAATGATAACTAAAATTAATATTACTGCTAAGAGAGAAATGTATGAACCTAGAGATGAAATAAGATTTCATGAAAGATAAGAATCAGGGTAATCTGAATATCGTCGAGGTATTCCAGCTAAACCTAAAAAATGTTGAGGAAAAAATGTTAAATTAACTCCTAAAAATATAATTACAAATTGAATTTTTAAAAGTAAAGGATTTAAAGACACTCCTGTAAATAAAGGGTATCAATGAACGAATCCTCCTATAATTGCAAATACTGCCCCCATGGAAAGAACATAATGAAAGTGAGCTACTACATAATAAGTATCATGTAAAGTAATATCAATAGAAGAATTAGCTAAGATAACTCCTGTTAATCCCCCAACAGTGAATAAAAAAACAAATCCTAAACTTCATAATATTGAGGGACTATAATTAATTTGAGTCCCATGTAATGTTGCTAATCAACTAAAAATTTTAATTCCAGTAGGAACAGCAATAATTATAGTTGCAGAAGTAAAATAGGCCCGAGTATCAATATCTATTCCTACAGTAAATATATGATGAGCTCATACAATAAATCCTAAGAGTCCAATTGCTATTATAGCATAAATTATCCCTAAATGACCAAAAGTTTCTTTTTTTCCTCTTTCTTGAGAAATAATATGAGAGATTATTCCAAATCCTGGGAGAATTAAAATATAAACTTCTGGGTGCCCAAAAAATCAAAATAAATGTTGGTAAAGAATAGGGTCTCCCCCACCAGCAGGGTCAAAAAAAGAAGTATTAAGATTTCGGTCTGTTAAAAGTATAGTAATTGCTCCAGCTAATACAGGTAAAGATAATAAGAGAAGAAAAGCAGTAATACCAACAGATCAAACAAATAAAGGTATTTGATCAAATGATATTTTATTTGCACGTATATTAATAATTGTAGTAATAAAATTAATAGCTCCTAAAATTGAAGAAATACCAGCTAAATGAAGGGAAAAAATAGCCAAATCTACTGATGTCCCTCCATGAGCAATATTAGCAGAAAGAGGTGGATAAACTGTTCACCCAGTTCCAGCTCCATTTTCTACTACTCTTCTCGAAATTAATAAAGTTAATGAGGGGGGAAGGAGTCAAAAACTTATATTATTTATTCGAGGGAAGGCTATATCTGGGGCTCCTAATATTAAAGGAACTAATCAATTACCAAATCCTCCAATTATAATAGGTATTACTATAAAAAAAATTATAATAAAAGCATGAGCTGTGACAATAGTATTATAAATTTGATCATCACCAATTAATGATCCTGAAGTTCTTAATTCTGCACGAATTAATAAACTAAGAGATGTTCCAACTATACCAGCCCAAATTCCAAAAATAAAATATAATGTTCCAATTTCTTTATGATTAGTAGAATAAAGTCATTTTCGCTAAGAAAAATAAAATGGCCGATTAAAGCGATAAATTGTAAATTTATTTATGGGAAGGAAATTCTCTTTTATTAAGTCTTATATTCATATAGTGATATAAAATTGCAAATTTTAAGGGGTAAATTTACTAAGGCTTAAAGAAATGACTTTATAAATAATTTTGAAGATTATTAGTTTAATTTAACTTAAAACCTTTACATATTTTAAAAAAATAAAAAGGTTCTGAAAATAATTCTAATAATTGAAATTATAGAAAAAATATTTATAATTCATAAAAAATTAGAAGTTAAATTAATTTTTAGTCATTTTATTTTAGAAGAATTAAAAGTAAAACAAGAATAAATAATACGAATATAAAAAAAAATAATGATTAATCTAGATATAACAAATAAAAAAGATAATAAATAAAATTTGTTATCTATTAAAAAGTTGATTAGGATTCATTTAGGGAAAAATCCTAAAAAAGGGGGTAGTCCTCCTAAAGATAGGAAATTAATTAATAAATTAATTTTAAATAAGGGAGGGGTATTAATAATAAATAATTGATTTAAGGAGAATACATTTGAGTAATAAAAAAATAAGCATATAAAACTAATTAGAAAGGAATAAATAAAAAAATAAAAAAATCATAAATTTTCTCTAATTATAATAGAAAAAATTATTCAACCTAAATTATTAATAGAAGAAAATGCTATTAATTTACGAAGTGAAGTTTGATTTAATCCTCCTAAAGCTCCAATTATAATATTAAAAATAATTATAAAATATAAAAAATTTTTATTAAAATAATAAGACAACAAAATTATGGGGGTAATTTTTTGTCAAGTTATTAAAATAAAATTATTTATTCAAGATAGTCCTTCTACGATATTAGGGAATCAAAAATGGAAAGGGGCCGATCCTATTTTTATTAATAAAGAAGAATTAATTATAATTGAAATTAAATAATTTAATGAAAAATTTTTTAGCAAAATTATTTTTAATAAAATTACGAATAAAAAATTAATAGATGCAATAGATTGAGTTAAAAAATATTTTAATGAAGCTTCAGAGGAAAGTAAATTAAAGGGGGAAGAAATAAGGGGGATAAATCTTAATAAATTAATTTCTAAGCCAATTCAACAACCAATTCAAGAATTTGAAGAGATTGATACTAATGTTCTAAAAAAAAGAATAAAAATAAAAAATATTTTATTAGAATTAGGTAAAAAATAAATTTAAAATAAATATTAAAAAAATTATAAATTTTTTATTTTAATAAATTATATTTTAGTGTATGATGCACAATAGTTTTTGATACTATTAGGTATAGTTTAATTCTATAAAATATAATAAAGGTAGAATTCTACTTAATTTATCCTATCAGAATAATCCTTTAATCAGGCACTTTATTATTTAAAAAAAAGATAATCTTTATATTTGAGATATGAGCCCAAAAGCTTTTAATTTAGCTTATTTTTAA